AGCCAAAGATATTAGAGTAGAGAGTTGTAAAATAAAAAGGGGAAGGAGATCTAAAGGATCTTTTTCCTAAAATTACCGGTTGGTCCACTTATATCATACCACTCTCTCCTGAATAGATATTCGTTTTATATTGTTGGTCAGCCAATCCGAATATCTCCTATTCGGAATCATAATTGGAATAAGAATTCTTGTGATTTACGACGTGTGAGTAAAAAGGGGGGTATGCTCTATAGAACGATTCCCCTTTCAGTTGATTTTCTTCGGCGATTGAACAAAATAAAATTTTCATAAATAATAAATTGCGTCAACTTAGATCAATCAAATAATGATATTTCTATCCAATGATTCGGACTAAGCAATTTGTCCATTTAGATTGTATCCATGCGGGATAATGATAAAGAAAGGGAAAGGGAAAGAAGAATTTACAAAAAAGGGATTCAGAAAAAATAGGGTGATTCGGATCGGAGAGGAAGGTTGTGCTGGGTATATTATATGTAAAAAACTGCTACGCTATAAGTCAACTTGTTTTTCGACGAATGATTCTCGAATCCGATTGAATCTAAGATGAATGAAGAGTAGGTTTACGTTATGGAAGAAAGACATGTATATGTGATATTAGATATTGACTAGTTATATATGAACTAGAGATATATTCAATTTGCCCTACTACTAGAAATTTCGATGGGTATTCCAATAGAAGTCCTTCCGTATCCTCTGGGACTGTGAGTTGAATGAATAAACGGATGAAATCAAGAAAAAAATCGAAGAATTCAAAGAATGGTTCGGAACAAAGAAATGGACGCACGAAAGTCGTACGGATTCGCAAATACTTTGTCGATAGGAACTAAAAAAGAGATATTGAAGTAAAGTAGTTTTGATCCTTGAATAAGATTATTACTTCAATTTGAAGTTTGTAGTGACTTCGACTGGATGAATTGTAGCGATGGAATAATTAAGTTAGAATTCATCGGCTGACTGTATCATTAACCATTTCTTCTTTTTGTATGAGGAACTTATCATGAATCCACTGATTTCTGCCGCTTCCGTTATTGCTGCTGGATTGGCTGTAGGGCTTGCTTCTATTGGACCTGGAGTTGGTCAAGGTACTGCTGCGGGTCAAGCCGTAGAAGGTATCGCGAGACAGCCCGAGGCGGAGGGAAAAATACGAGGTACTTTATTACTTAGTCTAGCTTTTATGGAAGCTTTAACAATTTATGGCCTGGTTGTAGCATTAGCACTTTTATTTGCGAATCCTTTTGTTTAATCTTATAAATAAGAAAAATAGAATTTTTGCATATTTTATTGCCTTGAACCTGTCATTTGCTTTTTCGAATTATATCAAGATTTCATTCCTAGAATTACTTATTCGTTGAGAAAATAACCCACGGGAAGGGCTGATTTGCGGATGAGTAATTAGCATACCCACTCGCTTTCATCCTTCCCGTTCGTAGTCCAAGGAACCCCCCTTTTAGGTTTTTTAGGAAGGGTTTCAATAAAGGGGGTAATTCGCCATTTCTAAATAGAATCTTTTTTGACTCGATTTAGAAATAGTAAAATTTATATAGAAAAAGGGGGCAGGGCGATACAAAAAGAACTCTGTTCTTTTTTTTTAGTCTATCTATAAGAGGAGATCATATGAAAAATGTAACTGATTCTTTCGTTTCTTTGGGCCACTGGCCGTCCGCCGGGAGTTTCGGGTTTAATACCGATATTTTAGCAACAAATCTAATAAATCTAAGTGTAGTGCTTGGGGTATTGGTTTTTTTTGGAAAGGGAGTGTGTGCGAGTTGTTTATTTCAAGAATAGGTTGGATCCAACCAGCTGTACTTTTTATGTTATAACTAGGAAATAGAGGTACATGATCTCACGAATGACTTCTGAATAAAGAAATCATATGGAAGAACCATAGCATTTCGTGATTCGTTGTTAAATCCACTTTGATTCTCTATCAACCAAAAATGTGGGACCATTAACTATGGTTAAAGCTAAATCGTTTGAAGTCCAGACGCAGCATGGTACTCTTTCTACCACTATATGACTAGTAATATAGAGATGCTTTCAAAATGAATAATTTATCGATATAGAACACTCATATGGATAAAATGATTTGTGAACCGCTTATTATAAAAATTGGGATTAAATCCCCCCTTTTATCCAATGCTGAATCGACGACCTATGTATTGTGTATAAAGGAAGAAAACCTTTTTGGATTTTTGGATTTGAAAAAAAAAAGAAACAACTTTGCTGACAATTACATATTTTTGTTTGGTCAGAAGAGTCCTCCGGCTTTTTTGGTTTTGGATTAGTGATTGGTTTTTATATTTTTATTTTGGAATATGAAGAGAGAATAGAGGATAGGCTCATTACATTCAAAAAAAGATATGGGAATTTATCATAAGTAATTGAGCGTGAGAGCCAAATGAATCGAAAGATTCATGTTTGGTTCGGGAAGGGATCATGGAAGTTTTAAAATGAATGGAAAGAGAATCTACTTTCATTA